CAGTTTGTCAACTTTTTTTGAAATAATACAAAGAAAAATGTCTCTGTTCACAACAGAAAAACTCGCCTCTGATGAATTGTATAATAATTGGAATTTTAACAATGAGCAAAAAAAGAAAAACCTAAGTAACGAGTTTAGAAATAGAGTAGAAGCTGGCTCTCTTGCTCTGAATACACTAGAAAAAAGGACTAGATTGTGTAATGATAAAACTAAAAAAGAATACTTACCTAAAATATATGATCCTTTATTAAACGGGCCTTACCGCGCAAGAGTCAAATGCTTTTTTTCATCCTCAATAATAAATGAAATTTCCATAAAAAATTACATAGGGATGCTTTGGATAAATAAAATTCATCTTATCCTTCTTTTTACTAATTTTCATTTTCAAGAATTTGAACAAAAAATAGATACATTTAATCAAAAATCATTTTTAACAAAAATTAGTTATTTCTTACACTTAATTAATGAATTTGATCACAAAGACGAAAAAATGGATTTAGAAAATCAAATAAAAATTTTGAAATATTTATTCGATGGAGTTATAACAGATTACAATAATAAAACAATACAATCTATTGCAATAAAAGAAATAAATAAAAAAATCCCTCTATGGTCATACAAATTAATCAGCGAGTTGAAACAACAAAAGGGTGAAAAGAAAGAAAACGCAGCAAAGGATCATGAGATTCGTTCACGAAAAGCCAAACGTGTAGTGATTTTTACTAATAATCACCAAAATACTGATACTTATAATAAAAATAATCCTAAAGCCAAAGATACAACTAATTCTGATCAAACAAAAGAAATGGCTTTGATACGTTATTCACAACAATCAGACTTTCGCCGAAATATAATAAAAGGCTCCATGCGAACACAAAGGCGCAAAACTACCATTTGGAAACTTTTTCAAGCAAATGTACATTCACCTCTTTTTTTGGAGAGACTAGACAAATTTCTTCTTTTTTCTTTTGATATTTCTGAACTCATGAAAATCGTGTTTAGAAATTGGATATGTAAAAATACAGAATTTGCGATTTCAGATTATACTTATACAGAAGACAAAACAAAGGAAAATGAGAAAAAGGAAGAGAACCAAACAAAAAGAGAAAAAGACAAAAGAGAAGAAAAGGTTCGGGTAGAACTAGCTGAAACCTGGGATAACATTTTTTTTGCTCAAATAATAAGAGGTAGTCTTTTAGTAATCCAATCAATTCTTAGAAAATATATTCTATTACCTTCATTAATAATAGCCAAAAATACCATTCGTATGCTATTATTTCAACTTCCCGAATGGTCCGAGGATTTAAAGGATTGGAAAAGAGAAATGCATGTGAAATGCACCTATAATGGAGTTCAATTATCAGAAACAGAATTTCCTAAAAACTGGTTAACGGACGGTATTCAAATAAAGATCTTATTTCCTTTTCGTCTAAAACCTTGGCACAAATCGAAGCTAAAATTTCTCCATAAAAATGAAATGAAAAAGAAAAGACAAAAAAATGATTTTTGTTTTTTAACAGTTTTTGGAATGGAAACTGAGTTTCCTTTTGGTTCTCCAAAAAAAGGACTTTCCCCTTTTGAACCTATCTTTCAAAAATTTAGAAAACAAATTCTAAAGTTTCAAAAAAAAAGTTTTCTGGGTTTAACAATTTTAAAAGAAAAAATAAATAAACTTTCAAAATCAAAAAGCCCACTATTTGGATTTAGAGAAATATATGAATTGAATGAAACTAAAAACGAAAAAGATTTGACAACCGTTACTCAAACGAACCATAAAAGGTCCATTCCAACTATGGATTGGATAAATCATTCATTGAAAAAAAAAAAAATGAAAGATCTGAATGTCAGAACAAAGACAATCAGAAATCAAATAGAAAAAATTACAAAAGAAAAGAAAAAAGGTGTTATAATTTCAAAGATAAATATTAGTCGTAACAAACTAAGTTCCAATGCTAAAAGCTTAAAATCATTAAAAAATATTTCGCGGATATTACAGCGAAGCAATGCTCAATTAGTGCATAAATCATCTTTTTTTACAAAAATTTTGATTGAAAGAATATATATAAATATTCTTCTAGTTATCATTAAGATTCTGAGGATTAATATACAGTTTTTTTTTGAATCAACAAGAAAAACTATTAATAAATACATTTACAACAATAAAGAAAATCCTAAAAGAATTAATAAAACAAATAAAAATCAAATTCATTTTATTTCAATTATAAAAAAGTCATTTAATTATAGTAATGGTAGTCTTATTAATAATAATTTACATATTTTTTCTGACACAGCCTCTTTGTCACAAGCATATGTATTTTTTAAATTATCACAAACTCAAGTTATTAACTTATATAAATTACGATTTGTCCTTCAATATCACGAAACATTTCCCTTTCTGAAAAATGAAATAAAAGGTTATTTTGGAGCCCAAGGATTATTTCAATCAAAATTAAAAGATACAAACTTTAGGTTTATAAATTCTGTAATGAATCAATGGAAAAACTGGTTAAAGAGCCATTATCAATATAAATATAATTTATCTCAAATTTATTGGTACAAATTAATGCCACAAAAACGGCGAATTAGAATCACTGAGCGAGGTATAGTTCAAAAAAAAGATTTAAACAAATGGAACTTATATAAAAAAGACCAAGTAATTCATTACGAAAAACAAAAAAGTTTTGAAGTAGATTCATTACCGAACCAAAAACGAAAAGAAAAATTTCAAAAATACTATAAATTTAATCTTTTTTCGTATCAATTTATTAATTCTGAAGATAAGAAAGACTCATCCATTTATCGATTACCATTACAAGTCAATAATAAGCAAGAAATTTCTTCTAATTACAAGACAAATAAAAAAAAAAGTAAAGTATTTGATATGTTGGGAGGTATCTCTATCAACAATTATCTAGGAAAAGATGATATTATCAATATGGAGAAAAACCCGGATAGAAAATATTTTGATTGGAGAATTTTCCATTTTTGTCTTAGAAAGAAGGCCAATATTGAGTCTTGGATCAATACTAGAACAAAAAACAATACTAAGACTGTAAATAATCTATATCAAATAATTGATAAATTTGATAATAAAGATCTTTTTTTTCTTACGATTTGCCCAAATCAAGAAGTTAATTCATCCAATAAAAAAAAAAAACCTTTTGATTGGATGGGAATGAATGACGATGACGAAATACTAAAAAATCCCATATCAAATTTAGAACTAGAACGTTGGTTCTTTCCAAAATTTGTGATACTTTACAACGTATATAAGAAAAAACCATGGGCAGTACCAATAAATTTACTTCTTTTCAATTTCAAGTTGAATGAAAATGCAAATGTTAGTCACAATAAAAAGAAAAAAATCAACGGAAAGAACAATAAAAATATTTTTATATCTCTATCATCAAATGAAAAAAAATCTATTGAATTAGAGAATCGAAACCATGAACAAAAAGAATCAAAAGACCAAGCGGATCTTAGATCAATTTTTGCAAATCGAGAAAAGGATGTTAAAGGAGAATATGCAGGATCAGACATGAAAAAAGGTAAAAGGAATAAGGAAGCAAAACTTAATTTCTTCAAAAAAAGGTATTTAGGCTTTCAATTACGGTGGGATGGTTCTTTAAATAAAAAACTAATCAATAATATCAAAGTCTATTGTCTCTTGCTTAGGCTGGCAAATCCACGAGAAATTTTTATATCCTCTATTCAAAGAGGGGAATTGAGTTTAGATATTCTGACGATTCAGAAAAATTTAATTTTTACAGAATTGATAAAAGGGGGAATATTGATTATCGAACCAACCCGTCTGTCGGTAAAAAATGATGGAAAATCTATTATGTATCAAACCATAAGTCCTTTATTGATTCATAAGAGCAAACAGCAAATTAATCAAAGATACAGAGAGCAAAATTTTGTTGATAAAAAGAATTTAGATGAATCCACTATTGAAAGACATCAAAAGATAACTGGAAATGGGGACAAAAATGATTATGATTTATTTGTTCTTGAAAACCTTTTATCCCCTAAACATCGTAGAGAATTGAGAATTCTAATTTCTTTGAATTCAAAAAAAAAAAAAGATATTAATATAAATGCCAAAAATTTCAATGATACTAGCGTAAAGAGCTGTGATAACATTGTAGATAAAAGCAAACATTTTGATAGTGATAATAAAGATAGAAATAAATTAATTAAATTAAAGCTTTTTCTTTGGCCCAACTATCGATTAGAAGATTTAGCTTGTATAAATCGTTATTGGTTTGATACCAATAATGCCAGTCGATTTAGTATTATAAGGATACAGATATATCCACGATTGAAAATTCAGTAAAGGTATATTTGTCATATTAAAATGAACTAACATTATTATTTAATATCTCGTTATTTATTATTACTGATCAATAAAATTATCTTAAAATTTAAAAGAGAGGGGGATTTCATTTTATGGTAAAAACTTCATTCATTTCAATTATTTCACAAGACGACAAAGAAGAAAAGGAGGGATCCGTTGAATTTCAAATAATAAGTTTTACTAATAAGATACAAGGACTTACTTTCCATTTGAAATTGCATAGAAAAGACTATTTATCTCAAAGGGGTTTACGGAAACTTCTAGGAAAACGCCAACGACTATTGTCTTATTTGGCAAAGAAAAATAGAGTACGTTATAAAGAATTAATTGGCCGTTTAGATATTCGAGAATCAAAAATTCGTTAATTTGAAGAGTCTTTTTTTATTATTATTTTATTAGTTGATTTATCAGATCTTGAATTTTTATGAACTTCTTTTCGTTTTCAGTAATTCATGCAAGAATGAATCGAGGAAACCCCTATGAATGTACCGACAACAAAAAACGACTTCATGATAGTCAATATGGGTCCACAACACCCGTCAATGCATGGTGTTCTGCGACTCATACTTACTCTAGACGGGGAAGATGTTATTGACTGTGAACCTATATTAGGTTATTTACACAGAGGAATGGAAAAAATTGCGGAAAACCGAACAATTATACAATATTTGCCTTATGTAACACGTTGGGATTATTTAGCTACTATGTTCACAGAAGCAATAACAGTAAACGGGCCAGAACATTTGGGAAATATTCAAGTACCTAAAAGAGCCAGTTATATCAGAGTAATTATGTTGGAGTTGAGTCGTATAGCTTCTCATCTGTTATGGCTTGGCCCCTTTATGGCAGATATTGGTACACAGACTCCCTTCTTCTATATTTTTCGAGAAAGAGAGTTAATATATGATTTATTCGAAGCTGCCACCGGTATGAGAATGATGCATAATTTTTTCCGTATCGGAGGAGTAGCAGCGGATCTACCTTATGGTTGGTTAGATAAATGTTTGGATTTCTGCGATTATTTTTTAACAAGAGTTGCTGAATATCAAAAACTTATTACGCGTAATCCTATTTTTTTAGAACGAGTTGAAGGAATAGGTATTATTGGTACAGGGGAAGCAATAAATTGGGGTTTATCGGGACCTATGTTACGAGCTTCCGGCGTACAATGGGATCTTCGCAAAGTTGATCATTATGAGTGTTATGACGAATTTGATTGGGAAATCCAGTGGCAAAAAGAGGGGGATTCGTTAGCGCGTTATTTAGTCCGAATTGCTGAAATGACGGAATCCATAAAAATTATTCAACAGACTTTGGAAGGAATTCCGGGGGGCCCTTATGAAAATTTAGAAATCCGATATTTTGATAAAGAAAGAGATCCCGATTGGAACCATTTTGACTACCGATTCATTAGTAAAAAAACTTCACCTACGTTTGAATTGCCGAAACAAGAACTTTATATGAGAGTTGAAGCTCCAAAAGGAGAATTGGGAATTTTCCTGATAGGAGATCAAAGCGCTTTTCCTTGGAGATGGAAAATTCGCCCCCCGGGTTTTATCAATTTGCAAACTCTTCCTCAATTAGTTAAAAGAATGAAATTGGCTGATATTATGACAATACTAGGGAGTATAGATATCATTATGGGAGAAGTTGATCGTTAAAATGATAATTGAGACAACCGAAGTACAAGCTATCAATTCTTTTTCCGGATTGGAATCCTTAAACGAGGTCTATGGAATTTTGTGGATGCTTATTCCTATTTTTATTCTTGTATTGGGAATCACGATAGGCATACTAGTAATTGTATGGTTAGAAAGAGAAATATCCGCAGGGATACAACAACGTATTGGACCGGAATATGCTGGTCCTTTGGGAGTTCTTCAAGCTTTAGCTGATGGGACAAAACTACTTTTTAAAGAAAATCTTTTTCCATCAAGAGGCGATACTCTTTTATTTAATATAGGGCCATCTATAGCAGTCATATCAACTTTATTAAGCTATTCAGTAATTCCTTTTGGTTATCACCTTGTTTTAGCGAATCTAAATATGGGTGTTTTTTTATGGATTGCTATTTCAAGTATTGCTCCCTTGGGGCTTCTTATGTCAGGATATGGATCAAATAATAAATATTCCTTTTTAGGTGGTCTGCGAGCTGCCGCTCAATCGATTAGTTATGAAATACCATTAACCCTCTGTGTATTATCCATATCTCTACGTGCGATTCGTTGAAAGAAAAGATTTTCTATACTTTTCTATTTATCTGTTTAGGAAAATAGATAAATTAATTGACTAGATATCTTCCATTTTTTATTCATTATTTGGATTGATGAACTAAACTAGATAGTTATATGGGTGAAAGAAAACAGCTTCTAAATTTGCCGTAAAAAAATTGAGACTCATTTTCTATGTACAAGAGTAAAACAGAAATAAACAATAAACATAAGAAAAAAAAAATTTTGCCCCAAGATTGGTTGATTAATCATCCGGGCTTGAAGCGGGCTCAAAAGAATCAACCTTATTGTATCATTTATATGTATTACCATAATGCTAACAGACGATTTTTTTGAGCAAAAAAATAAGTAGATGGTTAGGAACACAAAAATACACAAAGGATTAGTAATAGAGATTATTTTAATTATCAAAAAAAAAGGTATTTCCACATAATCGAAATAATAGAAAAAGAATATTACTTGGGGCTTTAAATTGGTAGAAATGATTCAGCAGTACTCCTCACAATTCCGATCTCGAGTATGCTCCCATCAACTGATTAAAAACTAACTATCAGGAACGAAATAATCCTTTCCTTTTTTTGAAGAAATAAGACTAGGAACAAAAAAAGAATCTAATTACAATAAAAAAAGATCTTTTTTTTTTACTCTTTCTTTTCTTTTTCTATAGTCATTTATATAAATCGATCATCGAAATTGAACTCACGCCATAATTCATCAACTAATAGAATGCCTAACCCTTATTCGTAATAGAAAAAATCTTTTCGTAATAAATAATAAAAAGAAAATGATGAGTTGAAATATCTATTGACACTTCTACAAGGAGTATTTTATTGAATTAATTATTTAAGTTATTGCTCAAAAAAGAAAAATTGAAATTCTTAAAAGATGAGATGAATTCAGACGTATTTTTTTAATATTATAACAGACAGAATTTCATTGGTCGAATTTTGGAACGTTCGATAGATTTTGTCCTATCTATCTTACAAATACATCAAGATAAAATAAGACGATATCCGTTCCTTAAATTTATTTATGGCCTTCGAGGAGCCGTATGAGATGAAAATCTCACGTACGGTTCTGAAATAGCGATGAGAACAGTGATGTTATCAACGACTATGATTATCTAACAGTTCAAGTACAGTTGATATAGTTGAGGCACAATCAAAATATGGCTTTTTGGGATGGAATTTGTGGCGCCAACCTATAGGGTTTATCATTTTTTTCATTTCTTCCCTAGCAGAATGTGAAAGATTACCTTTTGATTTGCCAGAAGCAGAAGAAGAATTAGTAGCAGGTTATCAAACCGAATATTCGGGTATCAAATTTGGTTTGTTTTATATTGCTTCCTATCTAAATTTATTAGTTTCTTCATTATTTGTAACGGTTCTTTACTTGGGTGGTTGGAATATCTCTATTCCGTACATATTTGTTCCTGAGTTTTTTGAAATAAAAAAGGTAGGTGGAGTCTTTGGAACAACAATGGATATCATTATTACATTGGTTAAAACATATCTATTTTTGTTCCTTTCTATCACAACAAGGTGGACTTTACCTAGACTAAGAATGGACCAACTATTAAATCTTGGATGGAAATTTCTTTTACCTATTTCTCTCGGTAATCTATTAGTAACAACCTCTTTCCAACTCCTTTCGCTATAGAGTAATATTTTTCTATATTTACGACTTGACTCAAACAAGAGAACGAAACAAACATAAAATTATTCATAGAGATTTGCGATATGTTCCCCATGATAACTGGGTTCATGAATTATGGTCAACAAACTATACGAGCTGCAAGGTACATTGGTCAAAGTTTCACGATTACTTTATCCCACGCAAATCGTTTACCTGTAACTATTCAATATCCTTATGAAAAATTAATAACCTCGGAACGTTTTCGCGGTCGAATCCATTTTGAATTTGATAAATGCATTGCTTGTGAAGTATGTGTTCGTGTCTGTCCTATAAATCTACCTGTTGTTGATTGGAAATTGGAAACTGACATTCGAAAGAAGCGGTTACTTAATTACAGTATTGATTTTGGAATCTGTATATTTTGTGGTAACTGTGTTGAGTATTGTCCAACAAATTGTTTATCAATGACTGAAGAGTATGAGCTTTCTACTTATAATCGTCATGCATTGAATTATAATCAAATTGCTTTAGGTCGTTTACCAATGTCAGTAATTAACGATTATACAATTCGCACGATTTCGAATTCACCTCAAAAAAGTGGGCAAACCCCCTTTGATTTTTGATTAAAGAACAATTTATAATTACTAAATTTGATTTAAGAATAATATTGCGGCTTACTTTGAATTGAAAATCTCTTAATAGAGCTATAATTTTTTTTCTAAATTCAAATTAGAGTGTTGAATTATCTTTTTCGAGAAAAGAATAAAGAATGAGATTAGTCCAACAGTTGTATTTCTGTAGTAATTTCCGCATATCCCTTAGGGTTGAATTCAACTATAGAAACCCATTATAAATAAGATAAATAAGGTTTTCCTGGTCGGATCAACAAGGTCATGAAAAAATAACGAATTCGATTATTTTATCTTTTATTTTTCCGTACAATGGATTTATCTGAACCAATATATGATTTTCTTTTAGTCTTTCTGGGATTAGGTCTTATATTAGGAGGTCTCGGAGTGGTATTACTTACCAACCCAATTTATTCTGCTTTTTCATTGGGATTCCTTCTTGTTTGTATATCTTTATTCTACATTTTATCAAATTCTTATTTTGTAGCTGCTGCACAGCTTCTTATTTATGTAGGAGCTATAAATGTTTTAATTCTATTTGCTGTGATGTTCATGAATGGTTCAGAAGATTACAAAGATTTTAATCTTTGGACTGTTGGGAATGGGGTTACTTCTTTAGTTTGTACAAGTATTTTTGTTTTACTAATTACTATTATTCTGGATACGTCGTGGTACGGGATTATTTGGACTACAAAAGCAAACCAAATTATAGAGCAAGATTTGATAAGTAATAGTCAACAACTCGGAATTCATTTATCAACAGATTTTTTTCTTTCATTTGAATTCATTTCAATAATTCTGTTAGTTGCTTTGATAGGTGCGATTGCTGTGGCTCGTCAGTAATAAATCTTTAGAATTAGCAATCGTAATCAAAATTCAACTTTGTTCTAATTTATCACATCTATTTTCTTTACAATTCTATTTGAAAACGATTGATGTATAAATTCTTTTATTCGATCTATTACCAATATATCTTTTTCTGTACTTGTGATAGTCTTATTCTAGGCAATCCAATATGTTGATGTTGAATTGTTGTTTATATTCAATTTATATTGAAATAAATCGAAAAGGAGTGAGTTGATGATGCTTGAACATGTGCTTGTTTTGAGTGCTTATTTATTTTCTATCGGCATTTATGGATTGATCACAAGTCGAAATATGGTTAGAGCTCTTATGTGTCTTGAACTTATATTGAATGCCATTAATATAAATTTCGTAATATTTTCAGACTTTTTTGATAGTCGCCAATTAAAAGGAAATATTTTCTCAATTTTTGTTATATCTATTGCAGCCGCTGAAGCAGCTATTGGTCCGGCTATAGTGTCGTCAATTTATCGTAATAGAAAATCAATCTCTATCAATCAATCAAATTTGTTAAATAAATAAGTAGTATTAATCATATAAAATAAAATATTCATCAATTTGAATTCACGTATATGATATGTAACGTATCCAGGCTGTTTGGTAAAACGTAATGAATTAAAGTAAAGTATCTTAACTCTGTCTAATAAGCAATGCGAATGAGTCCACCCGGAATTGAATATAAAAAAATTCTGGTAAATCATTGATTCATCTGGTGTTTAAATATATGAATATGATTCGTTTAAAAATTTACTAGATCGAAAATTTATCACGTTCAAAAAAAATTATAGATCCAATGTCACATTCAGTAAAGATTTATGATACATGTATAGGGTGTACTCAATGTGTCCGGGCTTGTCCCACTGATGTATTAGAAATGATACCTTGGGACGGATGTAAAGCTAAGCAAATCGCTTCTGCTCCCAGAACAGAGGACTGTGTCGGTTGTAAGAGATGTGAATCCGCCTGTCCAACGGATTTCTTGAGTGTTCGAGTTTATTTATGGCATGAAACAACTCGAAGCATGGGTCTAGCGTATTGATACTTTCTAGAAAAGCCCACTTGAATACATTTGATTTTTTGTTTACCGCCAAAAACCCGTACTTGAAAAAAAAATAAAAAAATATATTAAGTTTTCGAGCACGGGTTTTTTCTGGTCCAAATGTATCTTGTCTTTACCACGAATTCTTTTCCTTGGTTAACAATATTTGTAGTTTTACCGATATCCGCAGGTTCCTTAATTTTCTTTTTCCCTCATCGAGGAAATAAGGTAATTAGATGGTATACTATATGTATTTCTATCTTAGAACTCCTTTTAATGACCTATGCATTCTTTTATTATTTTCAATTGGACGATCCATTAATCCAATTAACAGAAGATTATAAATGGATCAATTGTTTTGATTTTTATTGGAGATTGGGAATAGATGGACTTTCGTTAGGGCCTATTTTACTGACAGGTTTTATAACCACTTTAGCTACTTTAGCGGCTTGGCCAGTTACTCGGGATTCCCGATTATTCCATTTTTTGATGTTAGCAATGTATAGTGGGCAAATAGGATTATTTTCTTCGCAGGATCTGCTACTTTTTTTCATTATGTGGGAGTTAGAATTAATTCCTGTTTATCTACTTCTATCTATGTGGGGGGGGAAGAAACGTCTGTATTCAGCTACAAAGTTTATATTGTATACTGCAGGAGGTTCCGTTTTTTTATTAATAGGAGCCTTAGGTATCGCTTTATATGCTTCCAATGAAGCAACATTCAATTTTGAAACATCAGCCAATCAATCATATCCTGTAGCTCTGGAAATATTATTCTATATTGGATTTCTTATTGCTTTTGCTGTCAAATCGCCGATTATACCTTTACATACATGGTTACCGGACACTCATGGAGAAGCACACTACAGTACTTGTATGCTTCTAGCCGGAATCTTATTAAAAATGGGAGCATATGGATTGGTTCGAATCAATATGGAATTATTACCCCATGCCCATTCTACTTTTTCTCCTTGGTTGATAATAGTGGGCGCAATGCAAATAATCTATGCAGCTTCAACATCTTTTGGTCAACAAAATTTAAAAAAACGAATAGCCTATTCGTCTGTATCTCATATGGGTTTTATAATTGTAGGAATTTGCTCTATAAGTGAAATGGGACTCAATGGGGCCATTTTGCAAATAATATCACATGGGTTTATTGGCGCTGCACTTTTTTTCTTGGCGGGAACGAGTTATGATAGAATACGTCTTGTTTATCTTGACGAAATGGGTGGAATGGCTACCCTAATGCCAAAAATATTCACGATGTTCAGTATCTTATCACTAGCTTCCCTGGCATTACCAGGCATGAGCGGTTTTTTTTCGGAATTAATAGTATTTTTGGGAATAATTACAGACCAAAAATACCTTTTAATCCCAAAAATACTAATTACTTTTGTAATGGCAGTTGGGATTATATTAACTCCTATTTATTTATTATCGATGTTACGTCAGATGTTCTATGGATACAAGCTGTTTAATGCCCCAAACTATTTTGATTCTGGACCCCGTGAGTTATTTGTTTTGATCTCTATCCTTCTGCCTGTAATAAGTATTGGTATTTATCCGGATTTTGTTTTCTCATTATCAGTTGACAAGGTTGACACTATTCTATCCAATTTTTTTTATAGATAGTTTTTTATAAATAAAAAAAATTAAAAAGCATTCTTATGATTTTGAAGTTTTCAAAATCTTTGTACAATGAAAAAAAGTATTTTTTTTTTCATTTTAAATTCAAAAATCAATTGAATTGTAACCAAATATGTGTGGCATTTGTGAGAACTTTTTGAATCAGGTAATGTAAGGATTCAAAAAGTTCTCAACAACTTATCATCCTAAGTTTCTTATATATATGCTAGGCTGTCTTATGGTTGTATTTGGTCTTTTTTTTTTTCAATTCAATTAGATGTTAATTTAATATAGTTAATTTAATATAAAGGAACCATAACTATGTAGTCCTATTCCTAATAAATTAACCCCTAAATAGCATATCCAAATTATAACAAAACCGATAGAAGCGATAATTGCGGAATTTAAACCTTTGAAATTTTTATTTGTTCGAGTATGGAAATAAATGGCAAATATGGTCCAAGTAATAAATGCCCAAGTTTCTTTTGGGTCCCAACTCCAATATGATCCCCACGCTTCATTAGCCCAGACCGCTCCTGAAAGGATACCTATGGTTAACAAGATAAACCCTATACTAAGAATACGATAACCCCAATGATCTAATTGTTGAATCAATTGAAATCTGTAATAATTTCTCATAGAAAGAGTTGAAGTATTTCTTAAAATATTGACTCTTTCCGGTATATATTGGATCTCACCAAACGAAAATAAATGATTTAATAAATTTAAATTATTGCTTTTATCAACAATTCTTATGATTTTTTGAAATGTAATTACTAGCAGTGCTATTGATAATAATGATCCACATAAAAGAGCTGCATAGCCCAATACCATCATACTTACGTGCATCATTAACCACTGAGATTGGAGAGCTGGTACTAAGATTTCGGATTGATGCATGTTAATTAAAAAACCCGAAGTAGCAAAGCCTTGTATAAAAAAAGTACTTGTCGCGGTTATTACGCTTACAAAATTTTTATGTTTTTTAAAATATGGAACTATAGGAATAAGGGAAAAACCCCACGAAAGAAATATTAATGATTCATATAAATTACTTATTGGCAAATGCTCCGAATAAATCCAACGAGTAATTAATAATCCTGTTATACAGAAAAAAGTGGTTATCATGGCCTTTTCTGATGAATCATATAGTTCAATGAATTCGTCAATTAATAAGGTTATCAAATGAATTATAATTACAATTGAAACAACTGAAAAAGATATATGAGTTAATATATGTTCTAAAGCCGAAAATATCATAATAAATAAATAAAAAAAGGGGGGGGGGGATTCCCTCAATTATATAATTATATAGAAGAGAAGGAATTAAAATCAGGAATTGAATTCATTATAGGACTTATTTTATTCTTTTGAAAATTCAAAGATGTTATGCCGCCACTCGGACTCGAACCGAGATGCCCTAGCACTGCTTCCTAAGAGCAGCGTGTCTACCGATTTCACCACGGCGGCTTACTCAAAATTATAATAACCAATTTTTATTTAATCGTCGAGCTTGAAAGAGTCAATTTAATGGAATATTTTTTAGGAAAAATTAAAATTAATGAAATACAAATAAAATTTGTACTTGCATTTTCAACATTGCATTCAATAAGGAAGGGATTTCTAGAAATATTTGATTGTATTAATCGTTAGGATTTCATAGAATTATATAATTTGTGTTAGCATTTAGCAATCCACTTTTGTATTGATCTCTGGACATATATAAACTGAATTGGATCGTTTTAAAATTTCCACTTTATGTACCTAAATTAAATCTACCTAAAAACTAAAAGTGCCTTTTTGAAAATTGGATTGAAAAAGAACGAAAGGTCCATTCTTTAATAGTGATTTAAAATAAAAAAAATTGTTAAGACACTTACAAAACAATTTGAATTTAATTAATAACCAATTTCTTTTGACTAAATACCGTAAATCTGATCTTTTTTTATATTATTCAAGTAGTCAAAATAAAAAAAAGACAAAACTTAACAATATTTAGATTCTTATCATTGTAACAAGCGGGTCGATGGGGAAAAAATCCCAACCCTGCAAATTATATAAAATACCCATTTTTTTAATAGACTTAAGTAAACAAAATAATTTTTATTCTATATATACAAAAGAATTCTTATTCTATAATATGATAAAAGGAAAGCAGTCCATTTTAATATTGATTAGTCCAAAACCAAAATTTTGTATATATTATTACTTTTTTAGATTTGGAATTTATATTATATTAAAATTTACAATTTTAAAGGGCAATTAGACCCTTTCTCGCGTCAAGTGGAGTTATATTAGTTCAATGATTGATTTTTAATTTGTCGTAGAAAAAAAAATGAATTACCAGCAGAAAGAAATTAGAAAGAGATTTTGCTAATGAAAAAGCTTTTAACACTGCCCAACACCCCTTATTCTTTTCAAAATACTTTTTTTCGAGTATATTTTTTTTTGGAACTCTCATTCAAAAATACAAAAATTACTTATTGTTATAGTTGGATGTAAAAGATATCTTATATAAAAAGTTTGAGTAATTTTAAAAATTTATCATACGTATTTTTATCATATGTATAAAGTAAAGTTTCAAATAATATAATGTTTTCGACAAACATAATGAGG